ACAATTAAAGAATAGAATCCCATTTCGTAAAGCAATCAAAAAAGCTATAGAATTAGCTGAACAGGCGGGTACAAAAGGAGTTCAAGTACAAATTGCGGGACGTATCGACGGAAAAGAAATTGCACGTGTCGAATGGATCAGAGAAGGTAGGGTTCCTCTACAAACCATTCGAGCTAAAATTGATTATTGTTCCTATCCAGTTCGAACTATTTATGGGGTATTGGGGATCAAAGTTTGGATATTTCTAAACAAAGAATAAAAAACTTTTCGGTATCTTTAAGCTCCCATCTTTGGATAAAACAAAAAATGAGGAATTCTTAATATATTATTATTCCAAAAGAAAGAATAAATGACAAATTTTATAAGATTCAATAAAAAATTTTAATAATTATTTTATAAGGAAGGAATTGCTATGCTTAGTGTGCGACTCGTTGGTTTTTTTCGAGTGGTTCAATTAAAACAAAAATTCGTAGAATTTTTTAATAAAGAACTAAAGAACTAATAACCTACTCATCGCTTCGCATTATCTGGATATAAAGAACCCGTTCAAATAAAAAATCTAAATAAAGATATATGTGGTTATATAATTATAGCAACTGAAAACAGAAATAAAAAAGAATCTGATTATGAGTTGTAAAGCAATAAGAATATACAGATAAACGAAGAGGTGAAAGAAAGAAAGAAAAGATATCAATGATATAGAATTCTAATATGTAAAGGTCTATGGGTCATCTCATAAAAGGTAGTGTAAAAAAGCATCCATATTAAAAATTAATCCATAATGGATGAAATATATTCCTAGAATAAACGAATCCAGAGCCGCGAATCAATAAAACTGAGAAGGTTGATTCAACAAAAAAGAATAAAATAAATAATAAAATTTTATTAATATTAAAGAGGCTCCATTGTAGAATTTAGACCTAACCATAAATCGAAAAGCGATGGGAACGACGGAACCTGTGAATACCTAAGATAATTTTTTTTTATAAAAAAAAGTAAAAAAAACAAATCTTAAAAATTCATTAGGCGGGATGGCGGAAGAAACTAAGAACCATTCATTGTTTTTTGAGGAATTGTGGACTAACCCTACATTACATCTGAAATTGATAATGAAAGAGTAAATATCCGCCCGCGATAATTTTTTTTATTTCAAAATTGTTTCCAATCCAATATGATAATAAAAAAAGACAAATACAAATTCGTTAGAATCTTATACCAAAACAATATATATCAAATCAAGATATACAAATTTCTAATGGATGTATGTTATTGTATATTTTTTTATCGGTTAAATATTTTGGAATCGATTCATTCGTGAGGAGCCGTATGAGGTGAAAATCTCATGTACGGTTCTGTAATAGAGATGGAATTGAGAAACAACCATCAACTATAACCCTAAAAGAACCAGATTCCGTAAACAACATCGAGGAAGAATGAAAGGAAGAGCCTATCGAGGTAATCGTATTTGCTTCGGAAAATATGCTCTTCAGGCACTTGAACCCGCTTGGATCACATCTAGACAAATAGAAGCAGGGCGCCGGGCAATGTCACGAAATGTCCGTCGGGGTGGAAAAATATGGGTACGCCTATTTCCAGACAAACCTGTTACAGTAAGACCTACCGAAACGCGTATGGGTTCGGGAAAGGGATCTCCCGAATATTGGGTAGCTGTCGTTAAACCCGGCAAAATACTTTATGAAATGAGTGGGGTCTCAGAAACTATAGCTCGAAAAGCTATTTCAATAGCAGCATCGAAAATGCCTATACGAACTCAATTCATTCTTTCAGAATAATCATTCGAAGGAAAGAGGTCTTTAGTATGAAAAAAAATTGCAATTGTGGGTTTCTTTTTTTTTTTGAACACAGAATATTTTTTTTACTTCAACTTTTTAACTGAAAGATAAAAAAAAAATGATATGATTCAACCTCAAACCTATTTAAATGTAGCCGATAATAGTGGAGCTCGCGAATTGATGTGTATTCGAATCATAGGAGCTAGTAATCGACGGTATGCTTATATTGGTGACATTGTTGTTGCTGTAATCAAAAAAGCAGTACCAAATACGCCTTTAGAAAGATCTCAAGTGATCAGAGCTGTAATTGTACGTACTTGTAAAGAACTCAAACGTAGTAATGGTATGATAATAAAGTATGATGATAATGCTGCGGTTGTAATTGATAAAGAAGGAAATCCAAAAGGAACTCGAATTTTTTGCGCAATACCTCGAGAATTGAGAAAGTTAAATTTTACTAAAATAGTTTCATTAGCACCCGAGGTATTATAATACGAGATCATTATATAGGTATATCATTTAATTATTAAATGATTAATTTAATTAATATTTCAAAAAATAAATCAAAATAATAATAATATATAATATTATAGATAGAAACAATAAGGAATGAAATATATTTATTATTTATATATTCAAAATTCTGAATTCTATTTTTTTATAGAATTCAGAATTTTGAATTAGTATAATAGTTCATTTTCTAATATTCTATTTTTTTTTAGTTTGAGAATATTCTATATATATGTACATTATCCTATTAGATTATAATAAGATTTTCTATATATAGAGTATTATTATATTCTCATATTCAATAATTAGATATTTTATTGAATCAAAAAATGGGAGCACGTTAATTATATTGAAAGTAAGGAACAACAATCATTTTCATTTATCATGGGTAAGGATACCATCGCTGATATAATAACCTTGATACGCAATGCTGACATGAATAGAAAAAGAACAGTTCAAATACCACTTACTAATATTATCGAAAACATTGTTAAAATACTTTTACGAGAGGGTTTTGTTGAAAACGTCAGAAAACATCGGGAAAACAACAAATACTTTTTAGTTTTAACTCTACGATATAGAAGAAATAGGAAAGGATCATCTAAAACGTTTTTAAATTTAAAACGGATCAGTACACCAGGTCTCCGAATCTATTCTAACTATCAACGAATTCCTAGAATTTTAGGAGGTATGGGGATTGTAATTCTTTCTACTTCTAGAGGTATAATGACAGATCGAGAGGCTCGATTAGAAAGAATCGGCGGAGAAGTTTTATGTTATATATGGTAATTTTTCGGATATTCTTATATCCGAATTATATAAAAAACTTCTATTCATTCTTGTCAATGGAGAGAGAAAACACAAATTTCTAATATTACTTCTAATCCTAATACATTAGTGAATATGTCAAGAGGATTTAACTAGAATCGAAATAAAAAAATTCATGAAGATTTAATTACTGAATAACTTCTGAGGGTATATTCCAGGTTCCTTTAATAGAAAAAATAGAATAGAATTGAAATAAGATTCCGGGCTATGTTTCCAAGAAAATTCGACGTACTCTTCTTTTATATGTATACACCGATACAATACGATGACCGAGAAAGTAAAAAATGTAATAAGGAAACCCTATTTTCTTCCAATAAATAGATTCAGCATTAAGTTAAGGAATGAGAAATATGAAAATAGGAGCCTCTGTTCGTAAAATTTGTGAAAAATGTCGATTGATCCGCAGACGAGGACGAATTATAGTAATTTGTTCAAATCCAAGACATAAACAAAGACAAGGATAATATTTTCACAAAACAAAAAAGGGCTTTCTTTTTTAAAGAAAGTACCGAATGCACAAATCAATAAATATTGAAATTCAAAAAATCGTATTATATTAATAGTTAATTCACTTAACTATTAAATCAAAACAAAAATATAGTATAGATTCTATATTAGAATCTATTCTATGTTATTAAGTATTATAATAAATATTATTGCTTGATATTTCAAATCTATCTTAGTAGAAATAGAATAAAATTAAGATAGAAAATAGTAAAGAATCCGTTTTTGACAGGAAATGGATATATCCATATATTTCGGACTTATATTTTTTAAAATAATAAAATATGGCAAAACCTATACCAAAAATTGGTTCACGTAAAAATGGACGTATTGGTTCGCGTAAGCATCCTCGTAAAATACCAAAGGGTGTTATTTATGTTCAAGCTAGTTTCAACAATACCATTGTGACTGTTACAGATGTACGGGGTCGGGTGATTTGTTGGTCCTCTGCCGGTTCGTGTGGCTTCAAGGGTACACGAAGGGGGACACCATTTGCCGCTCAAACCGCAGCAGCAAATGCTATTCGAACAGTAGCAGATCAAGGCATGCAACGAGCAGAAGTCATGATAAAAGGTCCCGGTCTCGGAAGAGATGCAGCATTAAGAGCTATTCGTAGAAGTGGTATACTTTTAAGGTTTATACGGGATGTAACCCCTATGCCACATAATGGATGTAGGTCCCCTAAAAAAAGACGTGTGTAAAACTAAAACTAAAAATAAACATTAAAGAAAGAGATTTCAAGAGAAATAAACAATTTTTGATAAAAATATATAACTATGATTGGGGAAAAAGTAAAAGTATCTACTCGGACACTACAGTGGAAGTGTGTTGAATCAAGAGTAGACAGTAAGCATCTTTATTATGGACGCTTTATTCTGTCTCCACTTATGAAAGGCCAAGCTGATACAATCGGCATTGCAATGCGAAGAATTTTGCTCGGAGAAATAGAGGGAACATGTATCACACGTGCAAAATCTGAGAAAATACCACATGAATATTCCACCATAGTAGGTATTCAAGAATCAATACACGAAATTTTAATGAATTTGAAAGAAATTGTATTGAGAAGTAATCTGTATGGAACTCGGGATGCGTCTATTTGTTTTCAAGGTCCTGGATATTTAACTGCTCAAGACATCATTTTACCACCTTCGGTGGAAATCGTTGATGATACACAACATATAGCTAACCTAACAGAACCGATTAATTTGTGTATTGAATTACAAATTGAGAGGAATAGGGGATATCGTATAAAAACACTAAACAACATTCAAGACGGAAGTTATACTATAGATGCTGTATTCATGCCTGTTCGAAATGCGAATCATAGTATTCATTCTTATGTGAATGGGAATGAAAAACAAG